AAAAATTGACGATAATAACTATAAGTATACGAAAGAACCTTTTTTTTGTAATTCCTATGATGCAATTGGAGCTTATCGGCAGAAAAGAATGCATTTAGATAGTCCTTTGTGGCTTCGGTGGCGACTAGATCAACGCGTTATTACTTCAAGAGAAGCCCCCATCGAAGTTCACTATGAATCTTTGGGTACCTATCATGAGATTTATGGACACTATCTAATAGTACGAAGTATAAAAAAAAAAATTCTTTGTATATACGTTCGAACCACTGTTGGTCATATTTCGCTTTATCGGGAAATCGAAGAAGCTATACAAGGTTTTTGCCAGGCCTGTTCGTAGATATCTAATCATATGGTATCCAAGCTAAGTAATTCTATGACACCAGTGTGAATTTAGGACTCTTCAGTTCAACTGGGACCTTGGCTCCTGAATTTCTACGCGAATCAAGATCGAGAAAAGGAAGTTTTCCAATCATTAACTCAAACCCACTGTTGAACCCCACTCAGCGCAATATGGAGGTACTTATGGCAGAACGAGCCAATCTGGCCTTTCATAATAAAGTGATAGATGGAACAGCTATTAAACGACTAATTAGTAGATTAGTAGATCACTTCGGAATGGCATATACATCACACATCCTAGATCAAGTAAAGACTCTGGGGTTCCGGCAAGCCACTGTTACATCCATTTCATTAGGAATTGATGATCTTTTAACAATACCTTCTAAGAGATGGCTAGTCCAAGATGCTGAACAACAAAGTTTGATTTTTGAAAAACACCACCATTATGGGAATGTACACGCCGTAGAAAAATTACGACAATCTATTGAGATATGGTATGCTACAAGTGAATATTTGCGACAAGAAATGAATCCTAATTTTAGGATGACCGATCCTTTAAATCCAGTCTATATGATGTCCTTTTCGGGAGCTAGAGGAAATGCATCTCAAGTACACCAATTAGTAGGTATGAGAGGATTAATGTCGGATCCACAAGGACAAATGATTGATTTACCTATTCAAAGCAATTTACGTGAAGGATTGTCTTTAACAGAATATATCATTTCTTGTTACGGGGCCCGCAAAGGTGTTGTGGATACTGCTGTACGAACATCGGATGCTGGATATCTTACACGCAGACTTGTTGAAGTAGTTCAACACATTGTTGTACGTAGAACAGATTGTGGCACCACCGAAGGGATTTCTGTGAGTCATCGAAATGGGATGATGCCGGAAAGAATTTTTATCCAAACATTGATTGGCCGTGTATTAGCAGACAATATATATATAGGCCCGCGATGTATTGCCATTCGAAATCAAGATATTGGGATTGGACTTGTCAATCGATTCATAACCTTTCAAACGCAACCAATATCTATCCGAACCCCCTTGACTTGTAAGAGTGCGTCTTGGATCTGCCGATTATGTTATGGCCGGAGCCCTACTCATGGCGACTTGGTCGAATTGGGAGAAGCTGTAGGTATTATTGCGGGTCAATCTATTGGGGAGCCTGGTACTCAACTAACATTAAGAACTTTTCATACCGGTGGAGTATTCACAGGGGGTACTGCAGAACATGTACGAGCCCCTTCTAATGGAAAAATCAAATTCAATGAGGTTTTGGTTCATCCTACACGTACACGCCATGGACATCCCGCCTTTCTATGTTATATAGACTTATATGTAACTATTGAGAGTGAAGATATTATACATAACGTAACTATTCCACCCCAAAGTTTTATTTTAGTTCAAAATGATCAATATGTAGAATCAGAGCAAGTAATTGCTGAGATTCGCGCGGGAACATCTGCTTTTAGTTTTAAAGAAAAAGTGCGAAAACATATTTATTCTGACGCTGAGGGAGAAATGCACTGGAGTGCCGATGTATACCATGCAGCCGAATTTACATATAGTAACGTACATCTCTTACTAAAAACAAGTCATTTATGGATATTATCAGGAGGTTTGTGCAGATCCAGTGTAGTCCCTTTTTCACTCCACAAAGATCAAGACCAAACGAACGTTCATTTTTTTTCTGCGGAAGGAAAAAGTATTTCTATCCTTAATACAGTCAATAATACTCAAGGAAAAGACAAATTCTTTCGTTTGGGTCTTTCTGATAAAAAAGAAAGCAGTAGTCCCAATTATTCAGAATTTAATCGAATCGTATATACAGGTCATTCTAATCTCCTATTTCCTTCTATTCTGCACAAGAATTCTGATTTATTGGCAAAGAGGCGAAGAAATAGATTCATCATTCCATTCCAATGGATTCAAGAACGAGGCACGGAAATGGAAATAATGCCTTGTTCCAATATTTCTATTGAAATACCGATAAATGGTATTTTTCGTAGAAATAGTATTCTTGCTTATTTTGATGATCCTCAATACAGAAGAGAGAGTTCGGGAATTGCTAAATATGGGACTATAGGATTGCATTCAATCCTCAAAAAAGTGGATTTGATTGAGTATCGAGGGGTTAAAGAATTTACGCCAAAACATC